AAATCTAAATGGGGCGTGGCCAAGTGGTAAGGCAACGGGTTTTGGTCCCGCGACTCGGAGGTTCGAATCCTTCCGTCCCAGGGCCCTCCAATTCTATCAGAATAAAGATTTTTTTGTTCTATTTAAAATCTTCTGTTTAAGAGTGTAATGTTTATTTAATAGTTCCTTGTTTCCGATTTCTAATGATTCATAAAAGAAGAATATCTTTTACTTTCTTTCTCATAAAACGAATTGAGTGCCGATGACATACAGAATAAATTTGTGATCCGGGTGGGATAGTAATATGGATTAATGTATAATTAAAAAAGAAAACAGGACGGGCTGTCCTGTGTATGCACGGCTTGCTCAACTTCATATTGAAGTTAGTTACTTAGAAAACTTTACATCCTATAATTCATTTAATTGAATTATCAATGCAATGCTGCATTCTGAATCGAAATGCGAAAATCCCCATATTCCTTAATTTCTTTTATATTTAGATTCTTTGATCTCTAAAGAAAAAAATGGGGTAACTAATTCTATGTTTGATGCTGAATTCTGAACAGTAGGAAGTTCTTGTCTTGGTACTAATTTAATTACATCACTGGGATGAAGGCTCCAAAAACTTGTTTGGGATAAAAATAGGAACAAAACAAGTAAAAAAAAAGTATGCAACTGTTTGTCTTTTCGCTTATACAAGATTGTCCAGCATACTGTAAGCACATCCTTTTTTTATCTATCTAGCTGGGTGAAATCATTGATGATTCAATTGGGTTTTTACGGGAAAACTTGATTCAAATAAATGATAATGATGTCGAAGTAGTACATTTTTAAAATTCAAAAATTTGAATCACTCTCCTTGGTATTCGAAGAAGTGTGAAATTTCGAAATCTATTCCTATCGAGCAACTTCCCCCTCCCCGGTCATTGGACTAGCCTATTTGGTTAATGAGTATATTCATTCTGTTCCGGTATTGGAAACCCGATTAAAGACCCTTCTTTAGTTTTAGTTTAATTGTTCGATAAAAAAAAAGAATTGGATTTTTCATGATTGATCTGTCTTGAACAATCTGTTGACGATGCAGATTGAAAGAAGAATTCGTTTATTTGTATTCTTTATAAATTGTTTAATTCATAATTTATATGTAATATGGGGTTAATAAACTTATATATGTAATATGGGGTTAATAAACTTAAATTCTTGTTGAGACTTCTCCAGAAAAAATACCCATACATAATAAAAAAATAAAGTTCTGTATTATTATGTATGTATCGATTGAGCCAATGATTATTCATGATTCCATATTGAATCAATTCCATACCGGTTCCAAACTAGAGGAATGTTATGGTAAAACTTCGTTTAAAACGATGTGGTAGAAAGCAACGTGCGACTTGAAGGACATGATCGGTTGTGGATTCTTACATCCACCATTTTTTATATAGGAATTATGAGGTGCTCTTGGCTCGACATAGTTTGTTCTGTTCTACTAGAACCCCCATTTGATTGGGTTGTGAGTTAAAGTAAATGGTACACGATGGAGCTCGAGCAGAAAAGATGAATTTCTCAGAGGTAAGGATCTAGGGTTAATGTCAATCAATAAGTTGGAACAACTTCGTAAGCATATCTTCGATATAGAAATGGAAAAGATTCCATTCTAACAAAATTTCCTTTTGGATTTGAAACTTTTGTTGAAATTGGGAAAACTATTTCGACCAAAAGTGTATCACACGGGAATCAACCATTCATATGATTTTTCGATAGTCAATAAATCACAAAAGGTATGTTGCTGCCATTTTGAAATGATTAAGGATCACCGAAGTAATGTCTAAACCCAATGATTCAAAAACAAAGATAAACGATCTTGGAACAAGAAAACGCCATTTTCAATTGTCTCAACAACTTGAGCAGAATAAAATAAGGAATAACAAAATGGATTCTAAAATGAGACAAAAAAATGGGTTAAAGACAGCTCAATAAATGAAATGCTAAGGACTCAAGATTTTCCTTTGAACTCTTTGAGAATTATCCTATCCAACTTGAGTTATAAGTACGAATGATTTTATTCTTTTCGGTTTTTTCGGGAAGTGAAGAATAAAAAAATGAATAAAATCTAAAATCATAGTTTAATTGAATTTATGATTTTATGAATCCATTTGCCACTGTAGTTATATATTATGACATAAATTAGAATCATTCTTTCTCGAGCCGTACGAGGAGAAAGCCTCCTATACGTTTCTAAGGGGGGAATTGTTGATCTATATCTATCCCACTGAGCCATCTATCGAATCGTTGCAATTGATGTTCGGTCTCGAAGAGAAGGAAGAGATCTTCGGAAAGTGGGTTTTTACGATCCAATAAAGAATCAAACCTATTCAAATGTTCCTGCTATTCTATATTTCCTTGAAAAAGGCGCTCAACCTACGGGAACCGTCCATGATATTTCAAAGAAGGCAGAGATATTTAAGGAACTTCGCTTAATTACACGAAATCCAAAATAAAAAAAAAATAAATAACTAAAAAATATAAATAACTAAAAAATGGATTTATTATATGATATGCAATATGAGAGATGATCTGAGAGGGGTAGAAAGGAGGTTGTTTAAATATCTGAACTAACCGAATAAAAAAATTATGGGATTATCCTCAATCGGGTGGTTTTTGGTGTGGTGATACTCCACTAAAAAAAATGGGACGAGCTTGCTTATTTTAGTTTTATGGATATTCAATAAACCCGAGATTTTCTTCTTCCTTATTTCTTTTTTTCTATTTTATACACTTTATTATCTATGTAATGTAATGAATGTAATCCAGGTTATCTATGAAGTGCCAATCCAACACAAGTCCTTATTATTATTTGAATTTTTTGTTTCTTCTCAACGTTCATATTGACAATAGTGTATTGAACAAATATAATTGATCGTGGATAAATAGATCCATTTATCCCCGCCCTATAAGCTTTTTTACTTTATGTAAGTGATGGGTTCCTTGGATTCGATTGAAACAAGTCTCTTCTGAATAAACAAAAAAATAAAAGAAAAAAGGGCGATCCATACATAATTTTATATATATTTTTCTTTATCTGGCTGGGAATTTCTTATATTTTAATTAGATCTGTTCATTTAAAAAAATATTTTTTTGCTGGGGTCCAATCTCTTTTTTTTATTCCGATCGTATCTACACACCATAATTCCATTTTTGGGTTGCTAACTCAACGGTAGAGTACTCGGCTTTTAAGTGCGGCTAGAATTTTTTACACATTTGGATGAAGCAACGGATTCGTCCATACCGCTGGTAGAAGTTTGTAAGACCACGACTGATCCTGAGAGGGAACGAATGGAAAAAACAGCATGTCGTATCAATAAATAACTCTAAGATAAGAGTACTTAATCCTTACGAGATCGGTACAAAATATTCTTTGTAATTCTTAGAGCGGCACAAAAAATCAATTCATGGTTGGATCAAGTGAATAAATGGATAGAGCCGAAAGGTTCAAATTATTGGGAAACAAAAAAAGCAACGAGCTTCTGTTCTTAAATTAGAATAATTCCCGATCTAATTATACGTTAGAAATATATTAGTCCCTGGTGCGGGAAAAGGTTATGAAATAACCTTAAATAATAAGTGGATTCGCCACTTTTTTTATGAATCCTAACTATTAAATATATCCCTGAGTGGAGACAAATGTGTAGAAGAAACAGTATATTGAGAAACATAATCTAAAGTCAAAAGAGCGATCGGGTTGCAAAAATAAAGGATTTCTAACCATCTCGGTATCTTATAACGAACAAAAATTGGATGGGATGGAAAAAGAGAGAATCCGTGGATTAATCATCTACAAGGTATGTATTCTTTTCTTACTATATGACTTTGATACCTTGTTTTGACTGTATCGTACTATGTATCATTTGATGGCCCAAGAAATCCCCTGCTTTAGTTTAAATCGAATTAAAAATGGAGGAATTACAAGGATATTTAAAGATAGATAGATCTAGAGAACGAGACTTCCTATATCCACTTCTCTTTCAGGAATACATTTATGCACTTGCTCATGATCATGGGTTAAATAAATCGATTCTTTATGAGCCTATGGAAAATTTAGGTTATGACAATAAATATAGTTCCCTAATTGTTAAACGTTTAATTATTCGAATGTATCAACAGAAACATTTTTTTTTTTTGGCTAATGATTCTAATCAAAATAAATTTGTTGGGCATAATAAAAATTTGGATTCTCAAATGATATCAGAGGGGTTTGCAGTCATTGTGGAAATTCCATTCTCACTGCGAGTAGTATCTTCCCTAGAAGGTACAGAAATAGCCAAATCTTTTAATTTACGATCAATTCATTCCATATTTCCCTTTTTAGAGGAAAAATTATCACATTTAAATCATGTATTAGATATACTAATACCCTATCCTATCCATCTGGAATTATTGGTTCAAACCCTTCGCTGTTGGATACAAGATGCCCCCTTTTTACACTTATTGAGATTCTTTCTCTACGAGTATCATAATTGGAATAGTCTTATTACTCAAAAAACGAAAATAAATTTCTTTTTTTCAAAAGATAATCAAAGATTATTCCTGTTCCTATATAATTTTTATGTATATGAATCGGAATCCATATTAGTTTTTCTCCGTAAACAATCTTCTCATTTACGATCAACATCTTCTAGAGCTTTTCTTGATCGAACACATTTTTATGGAAAAATAGAACATTTTTTAGTAGTTTTTCATAATGATTTTCATACCATCCCGTGGTTGTTCAAGGATCCTTTCATGCATTATTTCAGATATCAAGGAAAATCCATTATGTCTTCAAAAGGAACTCCCCTTCTGATGAAGAAATGGAAATATTACCTTGTAAATTTATGGGAATGTCGTTTTTACTTTTGGTCTCAACCGGATAGGATTCATATAAACCAATTATCCAATAATTTTCTTGATTTTCTGGGCTATCTTTCAAATGTACGACCAAATCCTTCAGTGGTAAGAAGTCAAATGTTAGAAAATTCATTTAT